TCTATTTCTATATTAAATTTATATTTTCATATTTATTATTAGATTTCTATTATTTTTTATAATTTTTTAGTTTAGAATTAGAATATAAGAAAATTTTTATATTTAAAGAATTTTTGTTATAAGATAAGTAATTATAACATAATCGAATTGATAATATTTAAAATAGAAAATATAGTCTTAATGAAATATTCATTTTTCATTAATATTCTATTTTATCATTTTGATTTTATTCGTTTGTTTTCTCGATTGTATTCTTTTTCAATACTAATATTGACAACAGTATATCAAATAAATAGAATCCGATCGTGAATAAATTGATCAATTTACTCACGTTAAATAGGCTTTATTACTTCATCAAATGAAAGGTTCATTGGATTTTCTGCGATACAACCAAGAAATTCTTTTTTGATTAAAAGTTAAAAGGTAAGTAATTGAATTCTTTATTGAATTGAAAGGTAAAGAAAAAACTAATCTAATATAGAATAGAATAATGTATAATGTATAACATAAAGAGGTGGTATACCATTTTTTATTTTTTTTTTAGAAAATTTTTTTGTTTTATCTGTTCATTTGTATGTTGAGAATCAATTCGCCTTCAACATTTTGAGTTTTTCTATTTTTCCATTTTTTAGAATGTCTGATATTTTATTAGACAATTCAATCTTTTAATTTTATTGTTTTTATTGCGATTGGATATATACACCCACGTTATTTTCTAAATACTTTTGGGGTTGCTAACTCAATGGTAGAGTACTCGGCTTTTAAGAGCGACTCTATTTTTTACACATTTCTATGAAGCAATCGGTTCGTCCATACCATTGGTAGAGCTTGTAAAACCACGACTGATCCAGAAAGGAATGAATGGAAAAAGTAGCATGTCGTATCGATGAAGAATTCTAAAAATATTTCATTCTTAGAGTATCCGGCCCAAATTTTTTTTTGTGAATTCTTGGCTCGGAACAAAAAAATTCAGTTGGGTTTAATTAATAAAGGGATAGAGCTTGGTAGCTCCAATTATAATAGGGAAACAAAAAGCAACGAGCTTTCATTTTTTTTTTTATTTGAATGATTACCCCATCTAATTGTACGTTAAAAAGAGGTTAGTGCTTGATATGGGAAAAACTTTTCCGGTGAATGGATTATTTCTTTTTGTTATGAGTCCTAACTATATAGCTATTTTCCATTCTATTTTGGGGTAGCGAAAAATGTGTAAAAGAAAGAGTATATTGATAAAGATATTTTTTCCAAAATCAAAAGAGCGATTAGGTTGAAAAAAAATAAAGGATTCCTAACTAGCTTGTTATCCTAAAACAAAAATTAGGTGGAAAAAGCGATTAGAGAGAGTCCGTTGATGGATTTTACTTGTTTTCTAGGTATATATACAAGTACCTAGAATTCCCTGTTTTGATCATATCGCACTATGTATCATTTGATAATCCAATGAATCTCTGATTCTTTGTTTGACCAAATAGACTTTTAAAATTTTAAATGGAGGAATATCGAGCATATTTAGAACTTCATAGATCTCGACACCAGGACATCCTATACCCACTTTTTTTTCGAGAATATATTTATGGACTAGCTTATGGTCATGGGTCCATTTTTGTAGAAAATGTAGGTTATAACAATCAATTTAGTTTACTAATTGTAAAACGTTTAATTACTCGAATGTATCAACAGACTCATTTCATCATTTTTGCTAACGATTCTAACAAAAATCCTTTTAGGGGTTATAACAATCATTTTGATTCTCAAATAATATTAGAAGGTTTTGTTGTCGTCGTGGAGATTCTATTTTCCCTACAATCTTCCTTAAGGGAATTAGAAATCGTAAAATCTTATAAGAATTTGCGATCAATTCATTCCATTTTTCCCTTTTTCGAAGATAAATTGATATATTTAAATCATGAGTCAGATATACGAATACCCTATCCTATCCATCTGGAAATCTTGGTTCAAATCCTTCGATATTGGATAAACGATGTCTCTTTCTTTCATTTATTAAGGTTGTTTTTTTATTACTATTTTAATTGGAATAGTCTTTTTACTCCAAAAATCTTGATTTCTACTTTTTTTTCAAAAAGTAATCCAAGATTTTTCTTGTTCCTATATAATTTATATGTACGGGAATATGAATCTATCTTTCTTTTTCTACGTAACAAATCCTCTCAGTTACGGTTAAAATATTTTCGCGTTTTTTTTGAGCGAATTTTTTTCTATGAAAAAATAGAACATCTTGTACAAGTATCTGTTAAGGATTGTTCATATACCTTATCATTCTTTAAGGATACTTTCATCCATTATGTTAGATATCAAGGAAAATCAATTCTCGTTTCAAAGAATACTCCTCTTTTGATAAATAAATGGAAATACTTTTTTATCTATTTATGGCAATGTCATTTTGATATTTGGTCTCGATCAGGAACGATCCATATAAACCAATTATCCCAGCATTCATTTCACTTTTTGGGCTATTTTTTAAGTATTCGGCTAAATCTTT